AATGAATTGCCTGATTAAAGGGTTACTTTGATAGAGTAAATCATGTAATTTTATTACATTCATTAATATGAAATATAGATATATATAATTATATTTAATAGAATTAAACTATTTCTAAAAACATCAAAAGTTTTTGTGCATCATACACTAAAATATAAATTTTTAAAAAGATAAGCTAATTAAGCTACTGGGTTCATACCCCATTTATAAAGGTTATAGTCCTTTTCTTTTTAATTTTTAAAAATTCATATAAAATTATATTTTTATTAATTTTAATAATTGGAACTTTAATCACAATTTCAGCTAATACTTGAATTGGAGCCTGAATAGGATTAGAAATTAATTTACTGTCTTTTATCCCCCTTATAAAAGATAGTAATTTTAATTTAATATCCACTGAAGCTTCATTAAAATATTTTTTAATTCAAGCCTTAGCTTCTGCGATTTTATTGTTTTCCATTATTTTATATTTATTAAATAATAATTTAATAATTATTGAAAATAAAATTTTTAAAATAATTACCTTATCAGCATTATTATTAAAAAGAGGAACAGCTCCTTTCCATTTTTGATTTCCTAATGTAATAGAAGGGTTATCTTGGATTAGAGGTTTAATTTTAATGACTTGACAAAAATTAGCCCCTATATTATTAATATCATATGTAATAATTAAAAGTTTATTATTAATATGTATTATTTTATCAACAATTATTGGATCATTAGGAGGATTTAATCAAACTTCATTAAAAAAATTAATAGCTTTTTCATCTATTAATCATATTAGTTGAATATTGTCAGCTTTATATTTTAGAGAAAATTTATGAATAATTTATTTTTTAATTTATTCATTTTTAAATTTTTCATTAATTTTTATGTTTAATACATTTAATTTATTTTATATAAATCAATTATTTTCTTCATTTATAAATTTTAAAGCTTTAAAATTTTTATTATTTATAAATCTTTTATCATTAGGAGGATTACCCCCATTTTTAGGATTTTTACCAAAATGAATAGTAATTCAATCATTAACTATAAATAGACAATTATTATTAATAGTATCATTAACTATAATTACTTTAATTACGTTATTTTTTTATATTCGATTAACTTACTCTGCTTTTATGTTGAATTATTTTGAAAATCAATGAAATTTATTTATACAATTTAATTCAATAAATATAAATTTATGTTTTTTATTTTCTTTTATCTCAATAAGAGGAATAATTTTACTTTGAATAATATATTATATTTTTTAAGGCTTTAAGTTAATTAAACTAATAGCCTTCAAAGCTATAAATATAAGTTTCTCTTTTAAGCTTTAGTAATTAACTACTCCTTTAGAATTGCAGTCTAATATCATTTTTGACTATAAAGCCATCAATTTGATTAAAAAGAAAATATCTTATAAATAGATTTACAATCTATCGCCTAAATTCAGCCATTTAATCGCGACAATGATTATTTTCTACTAATCACAAGGATATTGGAACATTATATTTTATATTTGGAGCCTGAGCAGGAATAATTGGAACTTCTTTAAGAATTTTAATTCGAGCAGAATTAGGCCACCCAGGAGCTTTAATTGGAGATGACCAAATTTACAATGTAATTGTAACTGCTCATGCTTTTGTAATAATTTTTTTTATAGTAATACCTATTATAATTGGAGGATTTGGAAATTGATTAGTCCCCCTAATATTAGGAGCACCAGATATAGCATTTCCTCGAATAAATAATATAAGATTTTGAATATTACCCCCATCTCTAACCTTATTACTAATAAGCAGTATAGTGGAAAACGGGGCTGGTACAGGGTGAACCGTTTACCCCCCACTCTCATCAATTATTGCCCATGGAGGAGCTTCTGTTGATTTAGCTATTTTTTCTTTACATTTAGCCGGAATTTCTTCTATTTTAGGAGCTGTAAATTTTATTACTACAGTAATTAATATGCGTTCAACTGGAATTACTTTTGACCGAATACCTTTATTTGTGTGATCAGTAGTAATTACTGCACTTTTATTACTTCTTTCGTTACCTGTATTAGCAGGAGCAATTACAATATTATTAACAGACCGAAATTTAAATACTTCATTTTTTGACCCTGCTGGGGGAGGAGACCCAATTTTATATCAACATTTATTTTGATTTTTTGGACATCCTGAAGTTTATATTTTAATTTTACCGGGATTTGGAATAATTTCTCATATTATTAGTCAAGAATCAGGAAAAAAGGAAACTTTTGGTTCTTTAGGTATAATTTATGCTATATTAGCTATTGGATTATTAGGATTTATTGTATGAGCACATCATATATTTACAGTAGGAATAGATGTAGATACTCGTGCGTACTTTACTTCTGCTACAATAATTATTGCCGTTCCAACTGGAATTAAAATTTTCAGTTGATTAGCCACTTTACATGGAACACAATTAAATTATTCGCCCGCCACATTATGATCTTTAGGATTCGTATTTTTATTTACAGTTGGTGGTTTAACAGGAGTAATTTTAGCTAATTCATCTATTGATATTATTTTACATGATACTTATTATGTTGTAGCTCATTTTCATTATGTTTTATCAATAGGAGCAGTATTTGCAATTATAGCAGGATTTGTTCATTGATATCCTTTATTTACAGGATTAACTATAAATCCTAAATGATTAAATAGTCAATTTATTATTATATTTATTGGAGTTAATTTAACATTTTTTCCACAACATTTTCTTGGATTAGCCGGAATACCTCGACGTTATTCTGATTATCCTGATGCCTATACAACCTGAAATATCGTCTCTACAATTGGCTCTTCAATTTCTTTATTAGGAATTTTATTTTTTTTATTTATTATTTGAGAAAGTATAATTACTCAAAAACAAGTAATTTATCCTATTCAATTAAATTCATCAATTGAGTGATTTCAAAATACCCCTCCATCCGAACACAGTTATTCAGAATTACCTTTATTAACTAATTAAAATTTTATTTTATTATAAATTAATAAATTTATTAAAATTCTAATATGGCAGATTAGTGCAATGGATTTAAGCTTCATATATAAAGTTATTACTTTTATTAGAAATGTCAACTTGATCAAATTTAAACTTACAAGATAGAGCCTCTCCTTTAATAGAACAATTAATTTTTTTTCATGATCATGCTTTATTAATTTTAGTTATAATTACAATATTAGTAGGATATTTAATATTTATATTATTTTTTAATAAATATGTAAATCGATATTTATTACACGGACAAATAATTGAAATAATTTGAACTATTTTACCCGCAATCATTCTATTATTTATTGCATTTCCCTCATTACGATTATTATATTTATTAGATGAAATTAATGAACCTTCAATTACTTTAAAAAGAATTGGTCATCAATGATATTGAAGTTACGAATATTCTGATTTTAATAATGTAGAATTTGATTCTTATATAATCCCTACTAATGAATTATCAAATAGAAATTTTCGTTTATTAGATGTAGATAATCGAATTATTTTACCTATAAATACTCAAGTGCGAATTTTAATTACATCTGCGGATGTTATTCATTCTTGAACAATTCCTGCTTTAGGAGTAAAAGTAGATGCAACACCCGGACGTTTAAACCAAACTAATTTTATAATTAATCGTCCAGGATTATTTTATGGACAATGTTCAGAAATTTGTGGAGCCAATCATAGTTTTATGCCAATTGTAATCGAAAGAATTCCAATTAATTTTTTTATTAAATGAATTTATAATAATAATAATTCATTAAATGACTGAAAGCAAGTAGTGGTCTCTTAAACCATTTTATAGTAAATTAGCAATTACTTTTAATGAAAAAATTAGTTAAAATATAACATTAGTATGTCAAACTAAAATTATTAATATATTAATATTTTTTAATTCCACAAATAGCTCCTATTAAATGATTAAGCTTATTTATTATTTTTTCTATTACATTCATTTTATTTAATATTATAAATTATTATAATATTTTTCCAATTATACCTAAATCTTTGGTAGAAAATAAAAGCGTAAAAAACAACTATATAAACTGAAAATGATAACTAATTTATTTTCCATTTTTGACCCTACTTCTAATATTTTTAATTTATCATTAAATTGAATAAGTACAATATTAGGATTAATATTAATTCCTTCAATTTTTTGATTAATACCTTCTCGTTATAATATTTTATGAAATAATTTAACAATTAAATTACATAATGAATTTAAAACACTATTAATACCAATAGGACATAACGGATCAACATTTATCTTTATTTCTTTATTTACAATAATTTTATTTAATAATTTTATAGGGTTATTTCCTTATATTTTTACTAGAACAAGTCATCTAACATTTAGATTAACTTTAGCATTACCTTTATGATTAAGATTTATAATATTTGGTTGAATTAATCATACTCAACACATGTTTACCCATTTAGTTCCTCAAGGAACTCCAGCAATTTTAATACCCTTTATAGTTTGTATTGAAACAATTAGAAATATTATTCGACCTGGAACATTAGCTGTTCGATTAACTGCTAATATAATTGCAGGTCATTTACTATTAACTTTATTAGGTAATACCGGACCATCAATATCTTATATATTACTTAGATTATTATTATTTGCACAAATTGCTTTATTAGTTTTAGAATCTGCTGTAGCAATTATTCAATCTTATGTATTTGCAGTTTTAAGAACACTATATTCTAGAGAAGTTAATTAATGTCAACACATTCAAATCACCCTTTTCATTTAGTAGATTATAGCCCATGACCTTTAACAGGAGCATTGGGAGCTATAACAACTGTTATAGGAATAGTAAAATGATTTCATCAATATAATATTTCCTTATTTTTACTTGGTAATTTAATTACTATATTAACAATATATCAATGATGACGAGATATTTCACGAGAAGGAACCTTTCAAGGACTTCATACTTTAACCGTAACAATTGGATTACGCTGAGGAATAATTTTATTTATCTTGTCTGAAGTATTATTTTTTGTATCTTTTTTTTGAGCATTTTTTCATAGAAGATTATCTCCATCAATTGAATTAGGAGCCAATTGACCCCCAATAGGAATTATAGCCTTTAATCCGTTCCAAATTCCTTTATTAAATACCGCAATCTTATTGGCGTCAGGAGTAACAATTACATGAGCACACCACAGAATTATAGAAAATAATTATTCTCAAACTACACAAGGATTATTTTTTACAGTTTTATTAGGAATTTATTTTTCTATTTTACAAGCATATGAATATATTGAAGCACCTTTTACAATTGCAGACGCAGTTTATGGATCGACATTTTATATTGCCACAGGATTCCACGGACTTCATGTATTAATTGGAACTACATTTTTAATTATTTGTTTAATTCGACATTTAAATAATCATTTTTCAAAAAATCATCATTTTGGATTTGAAGCTGCAGCATGATACTGACATTTTGTAGATATTGTTTGATTATTCTTATATATTTCAATTTATTGATGAGGAGAATAATCTATTATCTTTATAGTATATAAGTATATTTGACTTCCAATCATAAGGACTATTAATAAATAGTAAAGATAATTTATTTAATTTATACAGTTTCAATTATTATTTTATTAATCTCTTCATTAGTAATAGTTATTGCATCAATTTTATCAAAAAAAACACTAACAGACCGAGAAAAAAGATCCCCTTTTGAATGTGGATTTGATCCAAAATCTTCTTCACGTTTACCTTTTTCATTACAATTTTTTTTAATTACTATTATTTTTTTAATTTTTGATGTAGAAATTGCCCTAATTTTACCTATAATTTTAATTATTAATTATTCAAATTTAATAATTTGAATAATAACTTCATTGATTTTTATTATTATTTTATTAATTGGACTATATCATGAATGAAATCAAGGAATACTAAATTGATCAAATTAATTAGGGTTGTAGTTAAAAATTAACATTTGATTTGCATTCAAAAAATATTGAAATTCAATCTACCTTAAATAAGAAGCGATTTATTGCAATTAGTTTCGACCTAATCTTAGGTAATTTATACCCTTATTTTAAATTAATTGAAGCCAAAAAGAGGCGTATCTTTGTTAATGATAAAATTGAATAATTATTCCAATTAAGGAAATATGAGGCCCAAGAAAAAGCTGCTAACTTTTTTCTTTTAATGGTTAAATTCCATTTATATTTCTATATTTATATAGTTTAAAAAAAACCTTACATTTTCATTGTAAAATTAAAATATTTTTTTTTATAAATTACTTAATTTAATTATTAAATTTTTATTTATTTAAAGGTTTATAAACCTCCCTAACATCTTCAATGTTATACTCTAAATATAAGCTATTTAAATTAAATAATAAAGATAAATCTAATTAAAATAATAAATCACAATAAAAAAATTAATATATAAATTTTTAAACTATTATTTTGTAATAAAGACATTAACTGAGAATAATATCTTAATTTCTTATAAATATTTTGACTTCCATAAAATTCTAATCATCCCTGATCAAATCTTTTTACAACTACTATACCTAATTTTAAAGGATAACTAATTAATCCATAAGTCGAAATATAAGGTATAAATCATATTGAACCTAAAAATAATCTAATTAAATAATTATTAAAAGACTTATTTACAAAATATAAAGAAATATTAGAAACTAAATATCCAAATAAACCCCCGATAATACAAGTATTAATAATTAATAATTTTATAAATATAGGTAAACACACTATTAATGGAGTTGGAAAAATTAACCAATTTAATATTCTACCCCCAATAATTCTTATAAATAATAAACCGAATATTCCTCGAAGTATAATTCATCCCTCATCATTTAATACATTTAAAGCTCTACAATTTATATCTCCAGTTATGGTATAATAAACTAATCGAAATGAATAACATACAGTTAATCCAGTAGAAAAAAAATATAAAAAACAGGAAAATATATTTATATATCTTAATATTACAATTTCTAAAATTATATCTTTTGAATAAAACCCAGCTAAAAAAGGTATTCCACATAAAGCTAAATTTGAAATATTAAAACAAGCTGAAGTTAAAGGCATATTAATTCTTAATGACCCTATTAAACGAATATCTTGAGAATTGTTTATATTATGAATAATTGCACCCGCACATATAAATAATAAAGCCTTAAATAAAGCATGAGTTAATAAATGAAAAAATGCTAACTTATAAAATCCTATTGATAAAATTCTTATTATCAACCCTAATTGACTTAAAGTTGATAAAGCAATAATTTTTTTTAAATCAAATTCAAAATTAGCCCCTAATCCCGATATAAATATAGTTAATCCTGAAATTAATAAAAGAAATTGACCTATTTCAGTATCAACTAATAAAATATTAAAACGAATTAATAAATAAATTCCAGCTGTTACTAAGGTAGAAGAATGAACTAATGCAGAAACAGGAGTAGGAGCTGCTATTGCCGCAGGTAATCAAGATGAAAAAGGAATTTGAGCACTTTTAGTTATTGCCGCCAAAATAATTAATATTCCAATAATTTTTATTTCAAAATCTATTTTTATAATTTCTAAATAAAATAAATAATTTCAACTTCCATAATTTAATATTCAAGCAATAGCTATTAATAAAGCAACATCCCCAATTCGATTAGATAATGCAGTTAATATCCCCGCATTATAAGATTTAATATTTTGAAAATAAATTACTAAACAGTAAGAAACTAAACCCAATCCATCCCAACCTAATAAAATTCTAATTAAATTTGGACTAATAATCAACATTATTATTGATATAACAAATATTAAAACTAATATAATAAAACGATTAATATTTAAATCTGATCTTATATATTCTTTTCTATAATAAATAACTAAAGCAGAAATTATTAATACAAAAGATATAAATAATAATCTTATTCAATCAAATAAAAAAGTTATAACAATTATATTTGAATTTAAAGAAACTAATTCTCATTCCAAAAATATTCTCAATTCATTTATAATAAATCAAATTCTTATTATAAAAAAATTAATTCTAATTAATATTAAACTAATAAATCTAATTTGACAAATAGATAAATATTTCATGATTTAAAATGAATAAATTCATATCATTGATATCACAAATCAATATTTTAAATAAACTATTTAAATATAATCATAAAGAACAAATTTCTCTTTTTATAATTAATAAGTTTAAAGGTAATCAATGTAAAAATAATAATAAATATTCACGAATTTTTCCTATTCTAAAAGAATAATTTCCCGAAAAAATTTTTCCATGTTGTCTATAAGAATATAAATATAAAGTATAAGCAGCTCTAAAAAAAGATAATAAACTTAATATAATTATTCTTAAATAAGATCAACTAACAATTCTATTTAATAAAAAAATTTCTCCTAATAAATTTAATGTAGGAGGAGCTGCCATATTGCCTGCTCTTAGTAAAAATCATCATAAAGTTATAGAAGGCATAAAATTTAACAATCCCTTATTGATTAATAATCTTCGACTTCCTAACCGTTCATAACTAATATTTGCTAAACAAAATAAACCGGATGAACATAATCCATGAGCTACTATTAAAGTATAAGAACCACAAATCCCCCAATAAGTTATAGTTATTAATCCAGATAAAACAATCCCCATATGAGCAACTGAAGAATAGGCAATTAAAGATTTCAAATCTGTTTGACGTAAACAAACTAATCTAATTAAAAATCCCCCAGTTAAACTAATTCTAATTCAAATATAATTTATTTTTATATTAATTAATTGAATAAAAGATATTACACGTAATAAACCATACCCCCCTAATTTTAGTATAATACCAGCTAAAATTATAGAACCAGAAACCGGGGCCTCTACATGAGCCTTTGGTAATCACAAATGAACCAAAAATATAGGTATTTTTACTAAAAAAGCTATAATTATTGAAAAATATAATAATTCACTATTATTAAATATATTTATTATTAAATAAAAATTTAAAGAACCAATATTAATATAAATATAAAAGATACCCACTAATATAGGCAAGGAGACCAATAAAGTATAGAATAATAAATAAATACCAGCCTGCAAACGTTCTGGTTGATATCCCCAACCTAAAATTAAAAATAAAGTTGGAATTAAACTACTTTCAAAAAAAAAATAAAATATAAATAAATTTATTCTTCTAAATGTTAAAATTAAAAATAATAACAAAAACAATATATTTAATAAAAATAAATTAGAAAAATTAGAATATTTATTTAGTATACCACTTGCCATTAATATTAATGAACAAATCCATATGCTTAATAAAATAAATCCATAAGAAACTAAATCACATCCTATAAAATAAGAAATATTTATAAAATAATTATTATAATTATAAAATATAATAAAAATAAAACTAATTAATAATAATATATTTTGAACCATTCAAAAAATATTATTAATTAAACAGAAAGGAATTAATAATAATAAAATAAAAATAATTTTTAACATTGTAATATATTAAAAGACTGAAAATAATCATTTCCATAAGTTCGAATTATCGAAACTAAAATAGAAAGACCCAATGCCCCTTCACAAACTCTAAAAGTTAAAAAAATCATACTAAAATATATTTCATAATTTATTATATTTAAAAATATAAATAATATAAAAAATAAACTTAATACAATATATTCTAAACTTAAAAGCATAGACAATAAATGCTTTCGATTAGAAACAAATATAAATAAACCTCTAATAAATAAAATTTCAGAAAATCTTCATATAATTAAATTTATCATTAGTTTTAATAGTTTAATAAAAACATTGGTCTTGTAAATCAAAATTAAAATTTAATTTTTTAAAACTTCAAAAAAAGAAAAATATTCTATCATTAATCTCCAAAATTAATATTTTAAATTAAACTATTTCCTGATATTATACAAATATTATTATATTCTTTTATTTTTATTATTAACATAATTTTCTTACAAATAAAACATCCCTTATCAATAGGATTAATTTTATTAATTCAAACTATTATAATTTCAATAATTACTGGACTTATTACAAAAACTTTTTGATTTTCTTATATTTTATTTTTAACATTTATTGGAGGAATACTAGTATTATTTATTTATGTAACATCCTTAGCCTCAAATGAAATATTTTCTTTTTCAACAAAATTAATAATTATCAGATTATTTATTTTTTTTTCAATAATTATAATTTCTTTTATTATTAATAAATTTTACATGATTAATATAATAAATATTGAAATAGAACCAATTAATTTAATTAATTCTTATATTAAAGAAAATTCACTCTCTTTATATAAAATATATAATTATCCAAATAATTTAATAACTATTTTATTAATAAATTACTTATTAATTACTTTAGTTACTGTTGTAAAAATTACAAATTTATTTTATGGACCTATTCGAATAATAAATTAATGAATACACCAATTCGATTAAAACACCCTTTATTTAAAATTGCAAATAATGCATTAGTAGATTTACCTGCACCTATTAATATTTCAACATGATGAAATTTTGGGTCTCTTTTAGGACTATGTTTAACTATCCAAATTTTAACAGGATTATTTTTAGCAATACATTATACAGCAGATATTAGATTAGCCTTTGATAGAGTAAATCATATTTGTCGTAATGTAAATTATGGTTGATTATTACGAACTTTACACGCTAACGGAGCTTCCTTTTTTTTCATTTGTATTTATTTACATGTTGGACGAGGAATATATTATAATTCTTATTTATTTACCCCTACTTGAATAGTAGGAGTAATTATTTTATTTTTAGTAATAGCAACAGCCTTTATAGGGTATGTTCTACCTTGAGGACAAATATCTTTTTGAGGAGCAACAGTTATTACAAATCTTTTATCAGCAGTTCCTTATTTAGGTACAATATTAGTACAATGAGTATGAGGAGGATTTGCTGTTGATAATGCAACATTAACTCGATTTTTTACATTTCATTTTATTCTACCTTTTATTGTATTAGCAATAACTTTAATCCATTTAATATTTTTACATCAAACAGGATCAAATAATCCCATTGGAATTAATTCAAATGTTGATAAAATTCCATTTCATCCTTATTTTACATATAAGGATATTGTTGGATTTATTATTATAATTATATTATTAATTTTATTAACCCTAATAAATCCCTATATATTAGGAGATCCCGATAATTTTATTCCAGCTAATCCTTTAGTAACTCCAATTCATATCCAACCAGAATGATATTTTTTATTTGCATATGCAATTTTACGATCAATTCCTAATAAATTAGGAGGAGTTATTGCACTAATCTTATCAATTGCAATTATTGCAATCTTACCTTTATATCATTTAAGAAAATTTCGAGGAATACAATTTTATCCAATAAATCAAATTTTATTTTGAATTATGGTCGTAACAGTAATTTTATTAACATGAATTGGAGCTCGACCAGTAGAAAATCCGTATATTTTAATAGGACAATTATTAACTATTATTTATTTTATATATTATATAATTAATCCTTTAATTATAAAAAAATGAGATAATTTATTAAATTAGTTGATGAGCTTGAATAAGCATATGTTTTGAAAACATAAGATAGAATTATTAATTCTATTAACTTTACTAAAAATAATTAATAAAATATATAATATTATAATTATTTTAAAACCAATAAAAAATAATAAATAATTTAATGAAAAAGGTAAAAAACATTTTCAAGATAAATATATTAATTTATCATAACGAAAACGAGGTAAAGTACCCCGAACTCAAATAAATAAAAAAGAAATAAAAGTTAATTTTAAATAAAATAATAATCTGAAAATATCTGCTCCTAAGAATAATAAAGAAAATAATATTCTTATAAATAAAATTCTAGCATATTCAGCTAAAAAAATTAATGCAAATCCTCCTCTTCTATACTCTACATTAAACCCAGAAACTAATTCTGATTCTCCTTCTGCAAAATCAAATGGAGTCCGATTAGTTTCTGCTAATGAAATTCTTAATCAAATAATTCTTATAGGAAATATAATTAATAAAAATCATAAATAATATTGATAATTATAAAAATTAATTATATTATAACCGCCAATTAAAAAAATAAAAGATAATATAATTAAAATTATTCTAACTTCATAAGAAATAGTTTGAGCAACAGCACGCAAACTACCCAATAATGCATAATTTGAATTTGAAGATCACCCAGCAATTATTACCGCATAAACTCCTAATCTTACACAACAAAAAAAAAATATTAACCCCAAATTAAAAGAATATAAATTTACAAAAAAAGGTATACATATCCATACTAATAAGGATAAAAATAAAGAAAAAATAGGAGAAAAGTAATAAGAAATATAATTTGAAACTAAAGGATAAATTTGTTCTTTAGTAAATAATTTAATTGCATCACAAAAAGGCTGAGGAATTCCTATAAGTCCAACTTTATTTGGGCCCTTACGAATTTGAATATAACCTAATACTTTACGTTCTAATAAAGTTAAAAAAGCAACTCTTACTAAAACACAAATAATTAATAATAATCTTCTTACAAAACATAAAATCAATTCTATATAAAACAAGTACTATTTGTAATATTAAATTACTTATATAAATTCTAAATTTATTACACTCTTCTGCCAAAATAGTTAATTAATTTTATTCTATAAAAAAATATAATTATTTTAATATTTAATCCTTTCGTACTAAAATATTATAATTTATTAAAGATAGAAACCAACCTGGCTTACACCGGTTTGAACTCAGATCATGTAAGAATTTAAAAGTCGAACAGACTTAATATTTAAACGGCTACACCTAAAATTATATCTTAATCCAACATCGAGGTCGCAATCTTTTTTATCGATAAGAACTCTCCAAAAAAATTACGCTGTTATCCCTAAAGTAACTTAAATTTATAATCAATAAAACAGGATCAATAATTCATAAATTAATGATTTAATAAAATTAAAAGTTTATTAAATTTTAATATCACCCCAATAAAATATTTTTACATATTATAATAAAATTTATCTACAAAATTAAAATATATTAAAATATAAAGATTTATAGGGTCTTCTCGTCTTTTAAATAAATTTTAGCTTTTTAACTAAAAAATAAAATTCTATAAAAATTTATATGAAACAGTTAATATTTCGTCCAATCATTCATACCAGCCTTCAATTAAAAGACTAATGATTATGCTACCTTTGCACAGTTAAAATACTGCGGCCATTAAAAATTCATTGGGCAGATTAGACTTTATAATAATTTTCAAAAAGACATGTTTTTGTTAAACAGGCGAATATTAATTTTGCCGAATTCTTTATATAAACTTAACAAAAATATTTATTTTTACAATATAATTAATAATATACTAATTTTATCATAATTAATTTATTATTATAATTAAAATAAATATTTTAATATAAATTTAAAATATAATAAATAATAATATTATTATAATAATTTATAACAAACTTTAAATGATTGACAATTATAATCATACATTTTTATACTCTTAATTAAATTTTTAAAAATTTATTTTATAGCTTATCCCATAAAATATTAAAATTTTAAATTATTAAATTAATAAAATTAATCAAATAAATTTAAAACTTCTAAATTAAATTTATTTCTTAAAAAACTAGATACCTTTAAAAACGAATAACATTTCATTTCTAATAAATAATTTAAAATAATTTTATTACAATAACTTTAATTATTTATTAACTCTTTTAAAATCGAAAAAAATAAATATATATTTTTTATTTAATAAACCCTGATACACAAGGTACAATAAATTAAATTTTCTTTTTTAATAAAAATTTTTCAAATTATTTCAATATTCTATCACTATACTAATAAACTATTATTATTATTATTTTTTTAATATAAATTACTAAAACAATAAACTATATAATTATTTTTAATAAATATAAATTTTTAAATTTTAAAAATTAATAAATAAATATTAATCAATTTATATTGATTTGCACAAAAATCTTTTCAATGTAAATGAAATACTTTACTAAATAAGCTTTAAATTGTCATTCTAGATACACCTTCCGGTACATCTACTATGTTACGACTTATCTTATCTTAATAATAAGAGTGACGGGCGATATGTACATATTTTAGAGCTAAAATCAATTTATTAATCTTTATAAATTTACTATCAAATCCAATTTCAATAAATTTTTCATATTTATATCCAAAAATAATTTTATTGTAATCCATTTCAACTTAAATATAAGCTACACCTTGATTTGATATAATATTTAATTTAATATTTAGAAAATTATTATTCTTATAAAATATTCTAATAACAACGGTATATAAACTGAATAAACTAATTTAAGAAAGGTCCATCGCGGATTATCGATTATAGAACAGATTCCTCTGAATAGATTAAAATACCGCCAAATTTTTTAAGTTTCAAGAACATAACTAATACTACTTAAGTAAACAAAAATACTTTTTAAATAATAGGGTATCTAATCCTAGTTTATTAATAAAATTTACAAGCTTCAATTCATTTTTTTATAAAATAATATATAAAATTAAAATTCCACCTAATAATTTTAATTTAAATTTAAATCTTTAATTTAACTTTTACTAAATAAATTTATTTGTATTATTTGTGTAACCGCGACTGCTGGCACAAATTAAGTCAATACTATATAATATTTCTATTTCTAAGTTTCCTTAATTAATAATATTAATTATTGCGAATAAAATAAATTTAAATATTTTTAAAATAAATAAATTAAACTTCACACAAAAATTTACATATAAAATAAATTAAAAATAAATTAATAAGCCAAAATAAAACTTTATATTTTAATTTAAATTAATTAAATAATAATAATAATTACTAAATAAATAATACTTATAATAATAATTAGTATATAAATAATAACAATTTATTTATTAACTTTAAAACTAAATTATTTAATATTTAAAAAACATATTAATAATAAAATTAAATATATAAATTTTAACAAATAATTAATAATTAAATAATTAAAATAAAGTACATACGCATACATTAAAAATTTTTTATTTATAAATTTAATAATTTTAAATATTATATTATCCCCTTTATAATATAAATATATATTAATTAATTAAATTACTTTGTAAATATTTAAATAAAAATATAATTATCCCCTAAATAATTATTTATTTTTATTTAATACTTTATTATAAATTAAATATATTAACTTATTAAATCTAATTATATTAAATATAATAATAAAAATTAATTAAAGTTTTTAAATAATATATTTATTAATTTTTAATAATTTTCATAATAATTAATTAATCAATAATATTAATATTAATTTATAAAATTAAACATAAAAATTAATTAAATATTTATTTTTAGTAGGATATTATTATAATTTTTTTTTTTTTTCAATAAATTTTTATAAAATAGTAATTTAAACATAATTTATAAAAAATAATAATAATTTATTTAAATTTATAATTTTAAATATAATATATAAATATTTATATATAAGTATCTATAATTATAAATTTATATGTGTGTATATACCTAATAATTAATAGATATATATATATATATAAATTATTTATATTTTTATAATAATCTATTAATCTTTATTTATATAAATATCTATATTAATATAAATAATTTATTAATTAATAAATATCTATTACATTAAAAAAAACCCAAGATCCAAAAATATTTACTATTAATATTAAATTTTTATATATTAATATTTATCTAATATTCTTTTATATTAGTATAAATTAATATATTTATATAAATATAAGATATATTTATATATTTCTATAAAAGGTTGAATATTTAACTCTATAATATGGCTATATAGAAAATTTTAATTATTAAATTATTTTAATATTTTAAATTTTCACAACACTAATTACAGTTATTTATTATTTTAATTTCTTATGAAAAAAATGAAAATTTTAAATTTAAGCCGAAATTTGATCTGTACAATTTTTTCATTTTTTTGCATTTTTTTTTACATTTTTAAAAATTTTTACAAATTTTTATTATTTAATAATTTTAAATGAATTAAATTAATATTAATAATAATCATTTAAAATTATGTATAAAAAAAAAAAAAAAATTATAGCTTTAAAATTAGTCCTAAAATGATCTGTCAAAATTTAACCTATTTTATAATATAAAATTCATTGTAAAAATTAACAAGGAAAATTATTTATTAACAAATT